TGGAATTCTCTATATAATAATTATATATCTATATCATAATAGATATCATTTTTTCTATATAATATTCTAATAATCCATAGAAAATATATATATAGAATTATAGAATAATAAGAATTATAGAATAATATATTCTAAAAAAATATAGATAGATTTATAGAATATAGATTTTACTAAGAATATATTAATAATAAAATGAAAATTGAATTGAATATTCAAAAAATCACTAAAACAAAATAAAGAAATTCAAATGAATAATTTTTGAAATTGACTAAAAAATTTGTATTCATTCTGAAAAAGAATGATTCGAGTAGAATATAGAGATAGGAAAAAAAAGAGCGGGTAGCGGGAATCGAACCCGCATCGTTAGCTTGGAAGGCTAGGGGTTATAGTCGACGTTTGTTCATCATTTTTAACGTCTCTAATTCAAAACCGAACGTGAAACTTTTGTTTCATTCGGCTCCTTTACGGAATAAATTCAGAAATGAAAGACGTGAAAAAAAGATTAACCCATAACATCTATGTCAGCCTTTCCGTATAAATACATTTTAAACACCTTGCTTTTTAGATGATCCCTATAGTAGATAGAAGAGGAGTATTTTTACAATCCGTTTTTTCTAGTTACTTCGTTCTCTATTTCTATTTGAGAGAATCTTTAGGAAAAGAATAAGATTTCCATCGAGCTAAAAAAAATGTCGATGTCTCTAGTAAACTAAAGCAATCGTTTAATAGCTATTTTGCTTCAATCTCTCCTATACAAAAAATGGAAGATTTAGTTACGATTAGAAAAAAAAACTTTCTATAACTTTCCCCATGGATCCTTTACTCATACTCAAAAAAATTGGGATTTTTGATACAATTAAAAAAAAACTTATGTTTCATAATATTAGAATTCCATTTTTTTTTTTTTCAATTTAGAATTGATTCTTCTTGGATACAAACTACGATAATTTATATTATTCCTCGAATTGTTCGTTGAAAGGAATAAAGGATTAAACCCCTTTAAGTAAGAAATAAAGTTTTTGATCGGGATATGAATCAAACGAGGGATCCCTTAACTTTTAATGGGTCCTTAGAACGAATCGCACTTTTACCACTAAACTATACCCGCTGCTACAATGCTATTATTGCTAATAAATGGACTTTTTGTCGAACCGAGGAATCTGTCGTAATAAAAAAAATAGTAACATACGTTTATACTAATTAAGAGTGTTGACATGTTTCGTAAGGGGGCCGACCCCTGATCAATTATCAATTCAAAAAAAGGGGGCGAATATAAGTTTTTGATTTTGTCAAATCAAATATACATTAATATAAATCATTGTTATCCAGGATTCATGGGGCTGTATCAAAACTAAAAAAAGGAATGGGAATAAATAGAAATATGATATATATATATATTCATTTATATATATCTAAATGACTAGAATATTAATAATATTATAGAATATTAATAATAATATATATGTAATGTTCTATAATTATAATAATGAAATGACCATTAGAAATAGAAAGAATCAAATAGAAAAAGAGATAAGATATAAATAAAAAAGTCGTTTTTCAAGCCCTACTTTTTGTTCTGTTTGTTTATGCAATGTAACATAAACATAATATATTTATTTAAATATATTATGTTTGGGGAGAGATGGCTGAGTGGACTAAAGCGTCGGATTGCTAATCCGTTGTACGAATTTTTGTACCGAGGGTTCGAATCCCTCTCTTTCCGTCGATGATTTGGTATCTTTTTTTTTTTCTTTTGAACTTATATAGCTTCCTTTGTTTGTTTTCCTTTTTTTTATTTACCTGTTAAAGATGTAAAATAGATACAATCCTCAAATTTTTTTGTAAAATCTAGTACAAGAAAGGAAAACATAGAAAACTAGAAATCTATTTTTTTTTATTCTTCACGTCCTGGATTACGTCCTGGATCGTTAGATAGGAATCCGAAGATGAAAAGAGAAACAAAGAATATCACTACTGTGTAAACAAATAGTTTTAGAGTAAGCATTACAAAATCTCCAAGATAATAAAAAAAAAAAAAGACAGAGAAAGAGAATAGATTCTCTTATCTAACACATTTTGTTTCTTTTGTTACAAAATTTCTCAGAAATAAAGTGATTTCAAGGAAATATAACAAAATTAGGAAATCTCTTTGTAGTAAGAGCCGAGTCCTTTATTACTATTAATAAAATATTTGTATTACAAAAGATTTTATTTCATATCCACAACCCAAGTACTGGTGGTGGACTCAAATCTAATAATAGAAGGATTTCTCAGTGAAAAAAAAAAAAAGCGTAAGAATGAAATGAGGAAAAAATGAGATGGTCCAGGCTTCTCTTGTATATACAAGAATTTCCATATTTGAATCGAGGATTCACACTGTAAGACTTATCTGATCTTTTTTTTTTCCAATTTTTGTTTTCGAATAAATTCCTAATTTTTTTTCGGACATTTATTCAAATGCAAGATCTCATCGAAAACTTACAGCAGCTTGCCAAACAAAAGCTAAAAGAAAAAAGAGTAGAGGTATTACTGGCATAACATCCACAATTGGATTCAAAAAAGCATAGGCTTCAGGTAATTTCGCCAAGAAAAAACTACTTGAATAAAGGGCGGAGTCAATACAAATACAGACCAAACTAAAGATATTAAGCATAACAAACATTTTGTTCCTTAAGAAAATTTACTGTTTTTTTTTATTACAATCTTTATTGTATATTATTGTATATATAGAATTTTTTTTAGACTATATAAAGAAGTTTATATACATAATTAATATGATTTTTTTTATATACATAATACATAATTAATATATCTATAAATATATATTTAGATTCTAATATTCTATTTAATATATTATTAGAATATATATTCTAATATATTATTAGAATATATTAAATTAAATAGAATTATATATAATACAATTTATTTAAAAAAAGAATATATCAAATACAATCAGACCCTCCAAAATCCTTATTTGATTTGAATTTATCTAGTTAAAAATATTTCCAGTCTGAAAAAAAAAGAAGAAATAAGACTTTCATACAATATCTTAATTGAATTCTATGTAATGATCAAGAATTTCAGTCTTATTCTATATCTACGCATATAAAACTCCTAGCAACAATTTATTCTATGGATTGGGGTAGGGGTAGAGTTGACGAATAACCAATACCAATAATAGTGTTTGTTAAATTCATTGAATGTCGAATCAAAAATGGGGCGTGGCCAAGCGGTAAGGCAACGGGTTTTGGTCCCGCTATTCGGAGGTTCGAATCCTTCCGTCCCAGAGGATATCCATTCCTGATGTATATCCTATTTGAATCAAAATTGTATCTCAGGATATAAAAATGACCCCTTTTTTATTAATCATTCGTCTCTAATCTAAATAGAGTCGCTTTTGAATCGACATCTTCAAAATTTTTTTTTTTTTTAACTGTGGATAAAAAAAAAAGAAATTTGAGTTCATAGTTCATATATATATATTTCTTTTATATTATATTTATATATATATTGATTTGAATAAATTTTTCATAAAATATCGAGTTAATTTGAGGTATTTTTGACGTCTTTAGATTTCGAAATTTTCCATTCATATAGAAAGAAAACCTAGAAGTAAAAAGGATAGATTATTATGTATCGATTGAATCAATGACTATTCACGATTTCATAATTGAATCAATTACATACCGGATCCAAACTAAAGGAATGTTATGGTAAAACTTCGTTTGAAACGATGTGGTAAAAAGCAACGTGCGACTTGAAAGACATGATTAGATTAGCTGTGGATTCTTACATCCGCTATCTTTTTCTAGTATGTATATAGAAATATATAGAAATGGAAGTGCTCTTGGCTCGACATCGTTTGTTCTGTTCCACTAGAACTCATTGTTTAGGGGACGGGAGAGGGGTTGATGATGTAAATAGTACACGATGGAGCTCGAGTTGATTCATTTCTCAGGGGCAAGTATCTAAGGTTAGTAAAAATGAATAAGTTAGAATAACTTCGTAAGTATATTTTTGATAAAGAAATCGAAAGGATCCAATTTAAGCAAGGTTAAAAAAGTCAAATTTGTTGGAATTGGTAAAACTTTTTCGATCAAAAGTGTATCCGAGGGAATAAACCTTCTATTTGTATGATTCGTTGAGAGAAATAAAAAGAAATGGTATGTTGCTGCCATTTTTGAAACGATTAAAGATCCCCGAAGTAATGTCTAAACCCAATGATTCAAGGAAAAGCTAAAAGATCCTGTAACAAGTAAATACCATTTTTAATTGTCTCAAAAATTCCATTAGAATTTGAATAACCATTCTATTAGAATGAAGAAAAAAATGGATTATAAATAAGATGGGCAAGAAAAGGGGGTAGAGACCGCTCAATAAATGAGATACCTAAGGGTTTTGTTTTCCTTTGAGAGTTATCCAATTTGAGTTATGAGGTTGCGAATACGAGGAGTTTTTTTTTAGAAAGAAAAAAAAACTTTAATCACAGTCTAATTGATTTCATGATTTTATTGATCTATTTTACATATTTTATACATAGACATATTGAATTTTCTCGAGCCGTACGAGAAGAAAACTTCTTATACGTTTCTATGGGGGGGTGTATTATTCATCTATATCTATCCCAATGAGCCGTTTATCGAATCGTTGCAATTGATGTTCGATCCCGAAGAGGGGGAAGAGATCTTCGTAAAGTGGGTTTTTATGATCCAATAAAGAATCAAACCCATTTAAATATTCCTGTTATTCTATATTTCCTTGAACAGGGCGCTCAACCTACAGGAACTGTTCAGGATATTTCAAAAAGGGCCGGTGTTTCTTTGGAACTTTCCCCTACTCAACAAACGAAAGTTAATTAATGAAAAAAAGGAGGGTGTGGATGACTTGTATATAGATTTATAGAACTCTTTTCTTTTTTATCCCCCCTCCCGCTCTCCATACCTAATTTTCGATTTCTTATTGTTAACATAAAATGATATTTTGGATAGCCAAAAAAATGGATTTTTATTGGTCTTCAAAATGAAAAAAAAAAATGGATAGAGATTGTAGATAAAAATATATATATAGGAAAAGGCAAATGAATACTGACTAAATGAACTCATTGGGTCTATAAATTATTACCCCCAATGAGGTTTCTTTTTTTTCATTTAAATATAATAAAAAGAAGAGAATTCAAAAATCTTCTTCTATATTATCAATATTTCATATTCTATCTTTTTATTATTTCTTTTATTATTGAATAAAATATTTATAGTTATTCGAATACGTTTTTTTCTAAAAAGGGGGGGGGGGAAATCGAATTGAAAAAGAATTCCAGCACATATAGTGACATATATAGTGAAATAATACTACAGGTTCTCACGAAAAAGAATCTTTTTTTTTTTACTCACTCGATCTTATTATCAGTTACCAATTCTAGTGATTGGATTTATTATATCCTTTTTTGATAGTAAATAAATGAGATAGAATATTAAAAATATTCTATTTTAAAAATTTTTCATCGAATGACTATTCATATATTGTATTTTTTTGTTAATAGAGGAACATAACTCTATGGAAAAATGGTGGTTCAATTCTATGTTGTTTAATAGGCAGTTAGAATACGGGTGTGGGTTAAGAAAATCAATGGCTAGTTTTGGTTCTATTGAAAATACCAGTGTAAGTGAAGACCCAATTTTTATTGATATGGAAAAAAACTTTCCTAGCTGGAATGATAGTGACAATTCTAGTTACAGTAATGTTGATTATTTAGTCGGTGTCAGGAACATCCAGAATTTCCTATCTGATAAAACAATTTTAGTTAGGGATAACAATAGCAAGAGGAACAGTTATTCCATATATTTGGATATTGAAAATAAAATTTTGGAGATTGACAATGATCATTCTTTTCTAAGTGAACCAGAAAGTCTTTTTTCTAGCTATAAGAATTCTAGCTATCTTAATAATGTCTTTAAGAGACATGATGATCATTACATGTATGATATTAAATCTAGTTGGAATAATGACATTCATAGTTGCATTGAGAGTTATCTTCGTTCTCAAATCTGTATTGGTAGTCACATTTTAGGTGAGAATGAGAAATACAATGACAGTTACTTTTATAGTTATATTTGTGGTAAGGTCAGAAATAGTAATGAAAGCGATAGTTCTAGTATAATAACTTTCACGAATGATATAAATGAAAAAGATTTAACTAGAAGAGAGAGTTCTAATGATCTCGATGAAACTCTAAAATACAAGCATTTATGGATTGAATGCGAAAATTGTTATGGATTAAATTATAAGAAATTTTTGAAATCAAAAATGAATATTTGTGAACATTGTGGATATCATTTGAAAATGAGCAGTTCAGATAGAATCGAACTCTCGATTGATCCAGGTACTTGGAATCCTATGGATGAAGACATGGTCTCTCTGGATCCAATTGAATTTCATTCGGAAGAGGAACCTTATAAAGATCGTATGGATTCTTATCAAAGAAAGACAGGATTAACTGAGGCTATTCAAACGGGCACAGGTCAACTAAACGGTATTCCTGTAGCTATTGGGATCATGGATTTTCAGTTTATGGGGGGTAGTATGGGATCCGTAGTAGGTGAGAAAATCACCCGTTTGGTCGAATATGCTGCCAATCAACTTTTACCTCTTATTCTAGTATGTGCGTCCGGAGGAGCACGTATGCAAGAAGGAAGTCTGAGCTTAATGCAAATGGCTAAAATTTCTTCTGCTTTATATGATTATCAAACAAATAAAAGGTTATTCTATGTATCCATCCTTACATCTCCTACTACTGGGGGGGTGACAGCTAGTTTTGGCATGTTGGGGGATATCATTATTGCCGAACCCAATGCTTACATTGCATTTGCGGGTAAAAGAGTAATTGAACAAACGTTGAATAAGACAGTACCCGAAGGTTCACAAGCAGCTGAATATTTATTCCATAAGGGCTTATTTGATTCAATCGTACCGCGTAATACTTTAAAGGGGGTTTTAAGTGAGTTATTTCAGCTCCATGCTTTCTTGCCTTTGACTCAAAATGAAAAATCTAGCAGAGCCTAAAATTAAAATATTTTTTTATTCTTTTTTTTTTTTTCATTTTCCAAATTCCAATAAATTCTAAACAAATAAAATTAATTGAAAGGTGTATTATCATACATATGTTTCTTGGAGAAATAGAAGGCGAAATCCATCCATTATTTGAGTTCTATGTTCTACACTCCTTATTATATATATTAAATTTTTATTATATATATTTCTTTTTATTAATTTATTTCTTATTTATTCTATTTTATACTCATACTCAATATACTCATTTATACTCATTATATAGACTGAATATATATAATATAGAACATATATATTCTATATATTAACTTAGCGATACTTAGTATAATTTATCAAATATACTTAGTATAAGTATATTTGAATTCTAGTGATTAGAGACTATCTTTATAAAACAATATAAGAAAAAAAAAAGAATATATATGATATGAGATTTCTATAAATATATATAACAGGTACAAATATTAAATCGAGGTACCCATTCTATGATAAACTTACCCTCCTTTTTTGTGCCTTTAGTGGGCCTAGTATTTCCGGCAATTGCAATGGCTTCTTTATTTCTTCATGTTCAAAGGAACAAGATTTTTTAGATACGGACAGTAGGCACAAATCAGATATATATTTAGATCAGGAAGCAATTCGATGAATTACTGTTAAAGGTTTACATCAAAAAAGTGCTAGTTGATGAGAGTTACTTCGGAAACAAAGAAAAGTCAAGTAAAATGAATTTGCTTGGGTTATCTATTTTCCCAATTCTAATAAAAAAAAACTAGATCTAATATGGATTGGCGATCAGAACATCTATTGATAGAACTTAAAGCGGGGTCTCGAAAAACAAGTAATTTCTGCTGGGCCTTTATCCTTTTTTTAGGTTCATTAGGTTTCTTGTTGGTTGGAACTTCCAGTTATCTTGGTAGGGATTTGTTATCTTTATTTCCGTCTCAGCAAATTCTTTTTTTTCCACAGGGGATGGTTATGTCTTTCTATGGAATCGCGGGTCTATTTATTAGTTCTTATTTGTGGTGTACAATTTGGTGGAATGTGGGTGGTGGTTATGATCGATTCGATAAAAAGGAGGGAATAGTGTGTATTTTTCGTTGGGGATTTCCTGGAAAAAATCGTCGTATTTTTCTCCGATTCCTTATGAACGATGTTCAGTCCATCAGAATTTTTAATCAGTCCACCAAAATAAGTAAAGAGGGTTTTTATCCTCGTTGTATCATTTATATGGAAATCCGAGGACAGGGATTCATTCCCTTGACTCGTATTGACGAGAATTTTACTACACAAAAAATTGTAGACAAAGCTGGGGAATTGGCCTGTTTCTTGCGTGTACCAATTGAAGTACTTTGGTAAAAAAAAAAAGAAATTAACTGAAAAATGAATGCTTCCTTAGGGAAAAGATATCTTATTTTTCGAAATTTTTCTATTTTGTTTTGATAGAAGAGGCCTTCTTTGGTTTCGAAATCGGACTAATATTCATTACGTGAAGTGCTCCTTCATGTATTCATCAAAAAAAGGGGTAATTGCTTCGAATCTTGGCAATTGATATCTTTTTAAACAATATCTTTTTCTTAATTCAAAAATTGGCAGTGGATTCTTTCCATTTTTTAGTCTATTTCTGTATTCTTTCTAAATGAAAAGACTAACTCCCGAATTGAAAAGAAAAAGACGCGGGAATAGATTATATATTTATTTATATATATAAATATATAGGCTCTAGGACTTGTAATAGAACTTATGCTTGATACAAACATTATTATCATCCTATAGAGTTGACGAATGAGATGAAGCTGAGTTCCTTAAATAAAGACGAAAAATGGCAAAAAAGAAAGCATTCATTCCCTTTCTATATTTTACACCTATAGTCTTTTTGCCCTGGTGCATCTCTTTCACATTTAAGAGATGTCTGAAATCTTGGGTTACTAATTGGTGGAATACTAGGCAATCCGAAATCTTCTTGAATGATATTCAAGAAAATAATATTCTAAAAAAATTCATAGAATTCAAAGAACTGTTCCTCTTGGATGAAATGCTAAAGGAATACCCGGAAACACGTCTACAAAATATTCGTATCGAAATATACAAAGAAACCATCCAATTGATCAAGGCGCACAACGAGGATCGTATCCATGCGATTTTACACTTCTCGACAAACATAATCTGTTTCGTTATTCTAAGTGGTTATTCAAGTCTAGGTAATCAAGAACTTATTATTCTTAACTCGCGGGTTCAAGAATTCCTATATAATTTAAGTGACACAATAAAAGCTTTTTCCATTCTTTTATTAACTGATTTATGTATAGGATTCCATTCGACCCATGGTTGGGAACTAATGATTGGTTCCGTCTATAAGGATTTTGGACTTGCTCAGAATGATCAAATTATATCTGGTCTTGTTTCCACTTTTCCAGTTATTTTAGATACAATTTTTAAATATTGGATTTTCCGTTATTTAAATCGCGTATCTCCTTCACTTGTAGTGATTTATCATTCAATGAATGACTGAAAAAAAGATCCACTGATCATATTTGAAAGTTTGTTATTTTATTTTGTACAAAAGCTAAACAACATTCAAATTTTTTTCTTTCTAGCTACCCAAGCCAAGGGATTCTTCCCATATTCCAGGAAATTTATTTCAGTAAATAGCAGAATCATGGATAGGATAGGGAACTATGCCAGCAACCTACCAAATTTTATTGTAGAAAAATTATCAGGATCAATGATTGGACCATGCAAACTAGAAATGCCTTTTCTTGGATAAAGGAAGAGATTACTAGATCTATTTCCGTATCGCTCATGGTATATATAATAACTCGAGCACCCATTTCAAATGCATATCCCATTTTTGCACAGCAGGGTTATGAAAATCCGCGAGAAGCAACTGGTCGTATTGTATGTGCCAATTGCCATTTGGCTAATAAGCCCGTGGATATTG